GATGAGGATAAACTAGTGACCTCGGATATTAATGAAATCTATAGAAGAATTATCTATCGGAATAATACTCTTACAGATCTATTAACAACAAGTATAGCTACGCCAGAAGAATTAATAATATCTCAGGAAAAATTGCTGCAAGAAGCCGTGGATGCACTTCTTGATAATGGAATCTGCGGACAACCGATGAGGGATGATCATAATAGAGTTTACAAGTCTCTTTCAGATGTAATTGAAGGCAAAGAAGGAAGAGTTCGCGAGACTTTGCTTGGTAAACGGGTTGATTATTCAGGGCGGTCAGTGATTGTCGTGGGCCCTTCACTTTCATTACATCGATGTGGATTGCCTCGCGAAATAGCAATAGAACTTTTCCAGGCATTTGTAATTCGTGACCTAATTAGAAAACATCTTGCTTCGAACATCGGAGTTGCTAAAAGTCAAATTCGAAAAAAAAAACCGATTGTATGGGAAATACTTCAGGAAATTCTGGATGACCATCCTGTATTGCTGAATAGAGCGCCTACTCTGCATAGATTAGGCATACAGGCATTCCTGCCCATTTTAGTGGAAGGGCGTGCTATTTGTTTACATCCATTAGTTTGTAAGGGCTTCAATGCAGACTTTGACGGGGATCAAATGGCTGTTCATGTGCCTTTATCTTTGGAGGCTCAAGCAGAGGCACGTTTACTTATGTTTTCTCATATGAATCTTTTGTCTCCAACTATTGGAGATCCCATTTCTGCACCAACTCAAGATATGCTTAGTGGACTCTATTTCTTAACGAGTGGAAATCGTCGGGGTATTTGTGTAAATAGGTATAATCCATGTAATCGTATAAACTATCAAAATGAAGATAATAACTATAAGTATACAAAAAAAAAAGAACCTTTTTTTTCTAATGCCTATGATGCAATTGGAGCTTATCGGCAAAAACGCATCAATTTAGGTAGTCCCTTGTGGCTGCGGTGGCGACTAGATCAACGCGTTATTGCTGCAAGAGAAACTCCCATCGAAATTCACTATGAATCTTTGGGGACCTATTATGAGATTTATGGACACTATCTAATAGTAAGAAGTATAAAAAAAGAAATTCTTTATATATATATTCGAACCACTCTCGGTCATATTTCTCTTTATCGAGAAATAGAAGAAGCCGTACAGGGGTTTTGGCAGGGCTGTTGTAATTCTATGCTACCAGGGGGAATTCGAGTCTCACCGGGTTAACTAGGACTATAATTGCAATTGCGGAATTTCTACGTGAATCAAGATCTAGAAAAGGAAGTTTTACAATCACTGACTCAAACCCATTGTCAAATTCTACTCAGCGCAATATGGAGGTACTGATGGCAGAACGGCCCACTCAGGTCTTTCACAATAAAATGATAGACGGAACTGCCATGAAACGACTTATTAGTCGATTTATTGATCACTATGGAATAGGATATACATCACATATCCTGGATCAAGTAAAGACTCTGGGTTTCCGACAAGCTACCGCCGCATCCATTTCATTAGGAATTGATGATCTTTTAACAATACCTTCTAAAAGATGGCTAGTTCAAGACGCTGAACAACAAAGTTTTATTTTGGAAAAACACCATCATTATGGGAATGTACACGCGGTAGAAAAATTACGTCAATCGATCGAGATCTGGTATGCCACAAGTGAATATTTGCGACAAGAAATGAATCCTAATTTTCGGATGACCGATCCTTTTAATCCAGTCCATATAATGTCTTTTTCGGGAGCCAGAGGAAATGCATCTCAGGTACATCAATTAGTAGGTATGAGAGGATTAATGTCGGATCCCCAAGGGCAAATGATTGATTTACCCATTCAAAGCAATTTACGCGAAGGACTCTCTTTAACAGAATATATTATTTCTTGTTACGGAGCCCGTAAAGGAGTTGTGGATACCGCTATCCGAACATCAGATGCAGGATATCTCACGCGCAGACTTGTTGAAGTAGTTCAACACATTGTTGTACGTCGAACAGATTGCGGCACCGTCCGAGGTATTTCTGTAAGTCCTCGAAATGGAATGATGGCGGACAGGATTTTTATCCAAACATTAATTGGGCGTGTATTAGCAGATCATGTATATATAGGTTCGCGATGCATTGCTACTAGAAATCAAGATATTGGAGTTGGACTTGTCAATAGATTCATAACTTTTAGAGCACAACCAATCTCTATTCGAACTCCCTTTACTTGTAGGAGTACGTCGTGGATTTGTCAATTATGTTATGGCCGAAGTCCAGCTCATGACGACCTGGTCGAATTGGGAGAAGCTGTAGGTATTATTGCAGGTCAATCTATTGGAGAACCGGGCACTCAATTAACATTAAGAACTTTTCATACCGGCGGAGTATTCACAGGGGGTACTGCAGAACATGTGCGAGCCCCTTCTAATGGAAAAATAAAATTCAACGAGGATTTGGTTCATCCGACACGTACACGTCATGGACATCCTGCTTTTCTATGTTCTAGAGACTTATA